TATTCGCCCGCGAATTTTTTTTTCTAAATTTTAGTCGATTCGATATGATAATAAAAGGCAAAATAAAGATTCATTATAACGTTATAATAAAATGCCATTATCTATAATCTATAAATAGAATACCTGTTTAATTATATATCAAAATATCAAAACAAAAAAATTCTAATAATCTAATAATAATCTAATAAATAGATTAGATTAGATGAAATTTCAAAGAATCACACGATTACATATATTATTCACCATGTATATTATTTTTTAATCGTTTAATTCGTGAGGAGCTGGATGAGAAGAAACTCTCATGTCCGGTTCTGTAGTAGAGATGGATGGAATTGATAAACAACCATCAACTATAACCCCAAAAGAACCAGATTCCGTAAACAACATAGAGGAAGAATGAAAGGAATATCTTATCGAGGTAATCGTATTTGCTTCGGTAGATATGCTCTTCAAGCTCTTGAACCCGCTTGGATCACATCTAGACAAATAGAAGCAGGGCGGCGAGCAATGACACGAAATGCACGCCGCGGTGGAAAAATATGGGTACGTATATTTCCAGACAAACCAGTTACAGTAAGACCTACAGAAACACGTATGGGTTCGGGGAAAGGATCTCCCGAATATTGGGTAGCTGTCGTTAAACCCGGTAGAATACTTTATGAAATGAGCGGAGTAGCAGAAAATATAGCCAGAAGGGCTATTTCAATAGCGGCATCCAAAATGCCTATACGAACTCAATTCATTCTTTCGGGATAGGAATGTAGAACCAAAGGAAAGAGGTTTTTTGGATGAAAAAAAACAATTGCGGGTTTATTTTTTTCTTTTGAACAAACAATATTTCTTTTTTTTTTTATTTCGCCCTTTGCATTGAAAAAGAAAAAACCGATAAAAAAAAATGATATGATTCAACCTCAAACCCATTTGAATGTAGCGGATAACAGCGGGGCCCGAGAATTGATGTGTATTCGAATCATAGGAGCTAGTAATCGACGATATGCTCATATTGGTGACATTATTGTTGCTGTAATCAAGGAAGCAGTACCAAATACACCTCTAGAAAGATCAGAAGTGATCCGAGCTGTAATTGTACGTACTTGTAAAGAACTCAAACGTGACAACGGTATGATAATACGATATGATGACAATGCTGCAGTTGTTATTGATCACGAAGGAAATCCAAAAGGAACCCGAATTTTTGGCGCGATCGCCCGCGAATTAAGACAGTTAAATTTCACTAAAATAGTTTCATTAGCACCTGAAGTATTATAAGGGAAGACCCTGATATAGTTATAGTATTTGAATGAAATCGATTAATTAGTAGATTGTTTGTATATCACGTATATACCTTTAATAATTCAGAAGTAAAAAAAAAAAGAGCATGTTGATTATATCAAAATTCGGGGGCAACAATAATCTTAGTTTATCATGAGTAAAGACACTATTGCTGACATAATAACCTCTATACGAAATGCTGACATGAATAAAAAAAGAACAGTTCGAATACCATCTACTAACATCACTGAAAATATTGTTAAAATTCTTTTACGAGAAGGTTTTATTGAAAATGTGAGAAAACATCAGGAAAACAATAAATATTTTTTGGTTTTAACCCTACGACATAGAAGGAATAGGAAAGGACCGTATAGAACTGTTTTAAATTTAAAACGGATCAGTAGACCCGGTCTACGAATATATTCTAACTATCAACGAATTCCTAGAATTTTAGGCGGAATGGGGATTGTAATTCTCTCTACTTCTCGAGGTATAATGACAGACCGAGAGGCTCGAATAGAAGGAATCGGCGGAGAAATTTTGTGTTATATATGGTAATCTTTCTAATAGCCGAATTATATGCAGAACTTTCATATTTGTGAAAAAAAAAAAGAGAAAGGGCGGGTTTCTAATATTACCCCTCTTACATTAGTTGATACTTCAAGGCAGTTTTACCTGGCATGAAAGAACAAAAATGGATTCATGAGGGTCTAATTACTGAACCACTTCCCAATGGTATGTATGTTCCGGGTTCCTTTAGATAATGAAAATCTGATTCTGGTTTTTTTCTGGAAGGATTCGACGTAGTTTTATACGTATACTACCAGGAAATAGAATAAAAATTGAGGTAAGTCCTTATGATTCAAACAAAGGACGTATAATTTATAGATTCCAAAGCAAAGACTCGAATGATTGGGTGGTTTTTTCAATTTCAACATTCTTTCGGGGGGATACAATTCGAAGTTAAAAATTTCAAGAAACTCATTTTCTTCCAATAAGTAGATTCGGAATTAAGAAAAGGAATGACAAATATGAAAATAAGGGCCTCTGTTCGTAAAATTTGTGAAAAATGTCGATTGATCCGTAGACGGGGACGAATTATAGTAATTTGTTCCAACCCGAGACATAAACAAAGACAAGGATAATCTTTCTAAAACAAAAAATACTCTCGAAATCTAAAGGACCCGATGTACAGATGTACAAATAAAAAAAAAATAAAGATCTGTTT